GTTGTAAATGTTTCATTTTTTAGCATTGAGAAACTCATAAAATTTTTAGTAGAAGTTTTTAGGCTAAAATTTGGGGTATTTGTGTAGTGTATTAATGCAATGTGCATGTATATATATACAACGCGGATGGCTAACCCATATTTCAACTCGTTAGCTGGCACGCTCTCGGGCCTTCCTTGGTTTCGGGGTTTGACAAGGATAGCAGGATTCGCTGAGCGTAGGGGGTAGGGGGGTTTGTCGCGCAAAAACCAAAAGGGGGCATATATAAGGATAAGTTGAAGAAGTAACGTATATGTTATGCACTTGAGATATTAATATGTAATTCTTAAGTTATGTCGTTTAATAATTAACCTACTTCAACTCGTGCAAGGAATAGTTCAACCCTAATATGTTAATTGCGCTTGCACTCTGAAATGCAAAGTGAAAGGAAACCTAAAAAAGAGAACCCTATGCATATAAAAGAACGCCCGGCATGTTGGGTAACGAGGAGTATGTAATTACACCATTAATCAGATGCCAGTATAATTATCCGAGGGTGGAGTAAATAATATTATGTACCTGAAATAGGAACCAGATACCAGGAATAGTTCACAGTGTGCGACCCCCACATTTTGTGTCCCTGATTCTATCATTAATAGTATGCATTTATATCAACCAGTTGGTGGTCTCTTACTACATTAATAATTTTAAGATAAATCTTAGCTGGGTAATTCAAGGAAAAATTTGAGTGCCACGTTTAAGGGATTAATCTATTTCCCGGGTTAAAATAAATTATTTCTGAGTTTTAATAATTTGGTTTATGATCTTCTTAGACGTTAGTACTTGCTTTAAGGTTAAAATAAATGAATGGTGATAATACATATGTATGTACTAATACATTATGTAATATTATACATATATGTACTAATACATACATGTTACTATCAGAAGATAGTTTAATTTAGAATTCTGGCTTTGGGAGCCAGGGGTGGGAGTTAAAATCTCTCTTTTCTGGGCGCTAGGGGGGAATTTAACCTCCGATCTTCGGATTACAAGACCGATGCTTTAAGACTAAGCTACTAGGGCAAGCTCATTTTAGTGCTTTATTTTCTACTCATCCTGCTAGTGGGACTAACACAAGGAAAAGTGCAAAGTAGAGAATTGATGCTACTTGGCCAATAATGACATATGGGTGTTCTACAGGCATGCCTCCAATTCATGTTAGAATTAGTATGTCTGCCACAAGTGTTCAGAATAAAAATTGGGTGATTGGGCGAAATGTGAGTCCTCGTTGTTTTGAAGTGTGCAGGATTGGGACCACTATTAGGATCAGAATAGAGAATAATAGGGCAAGAACACCTCCTAATTTATTTGGAATAGATCGTAGGATGGCGTAAGCAAATAGGAAATATCACTCGGGCTTAATATGAGGTGGGGTTACCATTGGGTTGGCTGGTGTAAAATTGTCTGGGTCTCCTAGCAGGTTTGGGGAGAATAGCGCCAGTGATGTTAGGGCTAGCAGTATGATAACAAACCCAAGGAGGTCTTTGTATGAAAAATAGGGGTGGAAGGAGATTTTATCGGCGTCAGAATTTAGGCCGGCGGGGTTGTTTGATCCTGTTTCGTGGAGGAATAGCAGGTGTAGTAGCGTTGCGGCGGCAATAATAAATGGCAATAAGAAGTGGAATGCAAAGAATCGTGTTAGTGTTGCATTGTCTACCGAAAAGCCCCCTCAGATTCATTGAACAAGTGTGTCTCCTATATAGGGGACTGCTGAAAGGAGATTTGTAATTACTGTAGCTCCTCAGAAAGATATTTGTCCTCATGGAAGGACGTAGCCGACAAAGGCTGTTATTATGACTAATAGGAGTAGCACTACACCGATATTTCAGGTTTCCTTATAGAGATAGGACCCGTAGTATAGGCCTCGGGCAACGTGTATATAAATACAGATGAAAAAGAATGATGCTCCGTTAGCATGAAGATTACGAATAAGTCAGCCGTAGTTTACGTCTCGGCAGATGTGGGCGACTGATGAAAATGCGGTTGAAATGTCTGAGGTGTAATGCATGGCTAGGAACAGCCCTGTTAGAATTTGTGTGATTAAACATAGTCCTAGGAGGGACCCGAAGTTTCATCATACTGAGATATTAGATGGGGTTGGTAGGTCAACTAGTGCATCGTTAGCGATTTTTATTAGAGGATGGGTTTTTCGTAGGCTTGCCATTATTGTTCTTGTAGTTGAACTACAACGGTGGTTCTTCAAGTCATTGGTCTCGGTTAAAATCCGAGCAAGAATTATGACCTATTTTATGTTTATGTTATTGGTGGCTCTGATTGTGGGTTTAATTGCTGTTGCTTCTAATCCAACGCCTTATTTTGCTGCTTTAGGTTTAGTGGTGGCAGCGGGGGTTGGGTGCGGTATTTTAGTTGGCTCTGGGGGGTCTTTTTTGTCCTTAGTTCTTTTTTTAATCTATCTAGGCGGGATGCTGGTAGTATTTGCTTATTCGGCAGCTCTGGCTGCTGAGCCTTTTCCAGAGGCCTGGGGGAGTCGTTCTGTTGCAGGCTATGTGTTAATTTATTTGTTAGGGGTAGTCTTAATGGCCGGGATCTTTTGAGGGGGGTGATATGAGGGCTCATGGGTAATAATTGATGGGTTAAAGGAGTTCTCTATATTGCGGGGGGACGTTGGGGGGGTAGCTGTTATATACTCCTTTGGGGGGACAATGTTAGTCATTTGTGCTTGGGTTCTGCTTTTGACTTTGCTTGTTGTGTTAGAGCTAACTCGGGGGTTAAGCCGTGGAACTCTTCGTGCAGTCTAGGTAATTGTTAAAAGAATGGCTAAGGTTATTGTTAGAAGGAAAATGGTTAGATATGTTTTAATTATTCCTCGTTGAATGTCGCTTATAATTTTTGATATCATCGTCTGGGTTAAGGTTAACCCTTTTGGCCCAGATATTTCAAATCATGTTTGGTCAAGTTTATTGGCGACTGATTGGCCCAGGATGAGGTTGAGTTTTGGGGGTATTCGGTGAATTAGTGCTGGGAAATACCCTAACATATTTGAGAAGTTATGTAAGGATATTGTAGGGGTAGTTTTAACTTGTTTATTAGTCAGGGCAGTAAGTTCTATGGCTACTAGCAGTCCAATAATTGTAACTGTGAGGGCCGCTATTTTTAGGGCCAAAGGTATTGTTATGATAGGTGTTTTAGAAGGTAAAAAGTTGGAGGTAATAATAAGTCCTGCAATAATACTTCCCCAGGCAAGTCGTTTGATAGGATTAATTACTAACGGGTTGTTTTCATTAATGGGGGATAGTGGGAGGAATCGGGGGGATCCTATGGTAACAAAGAAAACAACTCGGAAGCTATAAACTGCGGTGAATGATGTAGCAATAAGTGTAAGGGTTAGGGCCCAGGCGTTAAGGTGTGAGGTGTTGAGGGCCTCAATAATGGCATCTTTAGAAAAGAAGCCTGCAAGGAAGGGGGTGCCTGTTAATGCTAGGCTGCCAATTGTGAGATAGGTTGAAGTGGCCGGCATGAGATTGTGAAGGCCCCCTATTTTGCGGATGTCTTGTTCGTCATTAAGGCTGTGGATAATTGATCCTGAGCACAAGAATAATATAGCTTTGAAGAAGGCGTGAGTACAGATGTGAAGGAATGCCAGTTGTGGTTGGTTTAGGCCAATTGTGACTATTATTAGGCCTAATTGGCTGGATGTTGAGAAAGCTACAATTTTTTTAATATCATTTTGGGTTAGGGCGCAGGTGGCTGTAAATAGGGTGGTAAGGGCTCCTAAGCATAGGCAAATTGTCAGTGCAGTTTGATTATTTTCTATAAGGGGGTGGAGACGGATTAATAAAAAGATCCCAGCCACAACCATGGTGCTAGAATGGAGTAGGGCAGATACTGGTGTGGGGCCCTCCATGGCAGATGGGAGCCAGGGGTGTAGGCCAAATTGGGCCGACTTCCCGGTTGCTGCTAGGATAAGTCCCATTAGAGGGATTGTTATATCAAAATTCTTTGATAGAAAGAAGATTTGTTGGATTTCTCAAGAATTAAGATTTATTGCAAACCATGCTATGCTTAAGATTAGTCCGATATCGCCTACGCGGTTGTAGATTACAGCTTGGAGGGCTGCTGTATTAGCGTCTGCCCGTCCGTATCATCACCCAATCAGTAGAAAGGACATAATTCCAACCCCCTCTCAGCCAATAAATAGTTGAAATATGTTGTTGGCAGTAACAAGTGTGATTATTGCTACTAGAAATAGCAGTAAATATTTAAAGAATCGGTTTATGTTGGGGTCCGAGTGCATATATCACAATGCAAACTCTAAAATAGACCAGGTGACGTAGAGAGCAATGGGCGTGAAAATAAGAGAGTAGTGGTCGAATTTAAAGCTAATATTCGTGTCAAATATGTGTGTATTTATTCAGTGTCAGTTTGTGGTAACACTTTCTAGTCCTTGGTCCAGAAATATTATTAGTGGCAGTAGGCTAATGAAAAATGCGGTGCTGACAGCGGTTTTCACATGTGTGTTTGCTCAGTCCACTTTGCGCGGCTCAGGGCTCAGTGTTGTTAGTAGGGGGATAATAAGAATTGTGATAACTAAAATAAGCGAGGAGGATATAATTAGTGTTGTTGGGTTCATAGCTTCCACTTGGATTTGCACCAAGAGTTTTTGGTTCCTAAGACCAACGGATGAGCTGTTATCCTTCAGAAGCGTGAGGAAGCCGCGGATTTTAACCGCGGTGCATAAGGATTAGCAGTACTTATTGATTTCTGTCCTTCCTTGGTGAGTAAGGGGATTTTAACTCCTGTCTTTAGAATCACAATCTAATATTTTAGTTAAACTATACTTACTAGTAGCATCAACCTCACATTAGTTCTGGTTTTGCCACAAGAAGAATTACGGGGACTAGGTGAAGGGCTATTAGTAAGTGTTCTCGGGTGTGGAAGGGTTGAAGTTTTATAATGTGACTTGGTGTTGGGCCTCGTTGAGATATTAAGAACATGTATAATGAGTAGCCCGCTGTAATCAGGGTGCCTGCCCCTGTCAGGGCAATAGTTCATGGGGATCAGTTAAATAGGGTTGTGATAATTATTAGTTCTCCTATCAGGTTGGGTAGAGGGGGGAGTGCCAGGTTGGCCAGGTTAGCAATGAATCATCAAACTGCTGTCAGGGGGAAGATTAGTTGTAGTCCTCGGGCTAAAATTATAGTTCGGCTGTGGGTCCGTTCGTATGCTGTGTTAGCTAAGCAGAACAATATTGAAGATACTAGGCCGTGGGCGATCATTAGAATAATTGCCCCTGAAAATCCCCACGGGGTTTGAATTAAAATGCCCCCTGCTACAAGGCCCATGTGGCTGACGGATGAGTAGGCGATTAGTGACTTAAGATCTGTCTGTCGTAGACAAATAGACCCTGTTATAATAATTCCTCAGAGTGCTAAAATAATAAATGGGTAGACTAACTCTTTTGAGAGGGGGTCTAGTATAATTATTATCCGTATTATTCCGTATCCCCCTAATTTTAATAAGACTGCTGCTAGTACCATAGATCCTGCAACAGGGGCTTCTACGTGCGCCTTTGGGAGCCATAGGTGAACGCCGTACAGCGGTATTTTTACTAGAAATGCAATAAGACAGCCCGCCCATCAAATTTTATGTCCTCAGGAGTCTAGTAGAAGTGGTTGAGAATATTGAATTACAAGTATAGACAGGGTCCCTGTAGATTGTTGAAGTAGAAGTAGTGCGACCAGGAGGGGCAGAGAACCTGCGAGTGTGTAGAATAAAAAGTAGGTTCCTGCATTTAGCCGTTCAGTTTGGTTCCCTCACCGGGTGATAATAATTAGGGTTGGAATGAGTGTGGCTTCAAACATAATATAAAATATAATGATTTCTGTGGCCCCGAATGCTATAATTAAGAAGGTTTGTAGTGAGGCGAGCAGAGTAATGTAGAGACGTTGTCGGTTGACGGGCTCTGGGTTAATGTGATTTTGGCTGGCTAGAATTATTAGTGGTAGTAGTCAACATGTTAATACTAATAGGGGTGTTGATAGTGGGTCTGTGCCTAGGTATGAGTTGGATACGGCTCAGCCGGTTTCTGATGTTCATTTTAGTCACGTAAGGCTAACAAGGGCAATCGATAGGCTGTGGGTAACTGTCCCTGCCCACAGTCATTTTGGAGAGACTAATCAGATTGTTGGGAATAGTATTATTGTGGGGATTAGTACTTTTAGCATTGTAGGAGGTTGAGGTTTTGTAGGCGATCAGTCCCGTGGGTTCGAGCTGTGGCTACTAGAAGTGCGAGGCCCGTACTCGCTTCGCAGGCGGAGAAAGCTAATAAAAGCATAGGGGCGGTGGAGAAGCTTGTAGATTCGAATTGTAGTGTTCATAGGGCTAGTGCAATAAACAGGGATAGTATTATACCTTCTAAGCATAGAAGTGCGGAGAGCAGGTGGGTGCGGTGAAATGCTAGTCCTATTAGTCCTAGAATGAATGCTGAACTGAAGCTGAAATGTACTGGTGTCATAAGGGGGTCATGGACTTAAACCATAATTTTCTGAGCCGAAATCAGAGGTCTTTTTTGGACTAACTCCCTTATTCTGCTCATTCTAGGCCCCCTTGGGTTCATTCGTAAATTAACCCTAAGGTCAGAAGAATAAGAACTGTAGTTGCTCAAAAGAATGTTCCTGTGGGGTTGTGAAGTTGGTCACCTCAAGGAAGGGGGAGAAGAAGGGCAATTTCTAAATCAAATAGAAGAAATAGGATGGCGACTAGGAAGAATCGCAGAGAGAAGGGTAATCGGGCTGATCCTAAGGGGTCGAATCCGCATTCGTAGGGGGAAAGTTTTTCTGCATCTGGGTTTATCTGGGGGAGTCAAAATGATACGATTGCTAGAATTGAGGATAGGGCCATTGTAATAATAAGAATAGTTGTGATTAAATTCATTATCTTTCCCTGGGGTTTAACCAAGACTAAATGATTGGAAGTCACTTGTACTAATTTAAATACTAGAAAGATATGAGCCTCATCAGTAGATGGATACGTAAAGGAATAGTCAGACTACGTCGACAAAGTGTCAGTATCAGGCAGCGGCTTCGAAGCCGAAGTGGTGTTCAGATGTGAAGTGGTACTGGATTTGGCGAAGGAGGCAGACGGCCAAGAAGGATGATCCAATAATTACATGAAGCCCGTGGAATCCTGTAGCTACAAAGAATGTGGACCCGTATACCCCATCTGCGATTGTGAAGGGGGCTTCATAGTATTCTATGGCTTGTAGCGCGGTGAAGTATAGTCCTAGAAGAATTGTAAGCCCGAGGGATTGAATGGCTTGTTTTCGTTCTCCTTCTATAATGCTGTGGTGGGCTCATGTAACTGTTACACCAGATGCTAGCAGAACTGCTGTATTAAGGAGGGGGACTTCAAATGGGTCTAGTGTAGTGATTCCTGTGGGCGGTCAGCATCCCCCAAGTTCAGGGGTCGGTGCTAGGCTTGAGTGGTAAAAAGCTCAGAAAAACCCTAGGAAAAAGAAAACTTCTGAGGTGATAAATAGAATTATACCGTAGCGCAGGCCTTTTTGTACTGGTGGCGTGTGGTGTCCTTGGAAGGTCCCTTCCCGGATAATATCACGTCATCATTGGAATATTGTAAGAAGCAGGAGAATTAGTCCAAGGGTTATTAGTGTTGTTGAGTGGAAGTGAAACCAGATTGCTAGGCCGGATGTTATTAATAGGGCGCCTACGGCTCCGGTTAGTGGTCATGGGCTGGGATCAACCATATGAAATGCATGTGCTTGGTGTGCCATTAAACGTTTTCTTGCAGGTAGAGGCTTAGTAGAAGTACAAATACATAGGCCTGGATTATTGCGACTGCAACTTCTAGAAGTGTCAGGAGGAATAGGACGGCGGCCGTCAGAATCGCCACTGTTGGTATCATGGGAAGTAACACAAATACTGCTGTGGCAATAAGTTGAATTAATAGGTGGCCCGCAGTTAAATTAGCTGTAAGTCGTACCCCAAGGGCTAGGGGTCGAATGAATAGGCTAATTGTTTCGATAATAATTAGTACTGGGATTAGTGGGACTGGGGTACCTTCTGGTAGAAGATGGCCAAGGGCTACTGTTGGTTGATTACGCATGCCAATGATCACTGTAGCAAGCCATAGTGGTACGGCAAATCCTATATTTAGTGACAATTGGGTGGTGGGTGTAAAGGTGTACGGGAGAAGGCCGAGCATATTAATAGTAATGAGGAATACTATTAGGGAGGCAAATAGTAAGGCCCACTTATGTCCTCCTACATTTAGGGGCAGTAGAAGTTGGTTGGTGAAACGGTTGATGAATCATGTTTGAAGGGTGATGAGTCGATTGTTTAATCACCGAGATGGGGGAGTTGGGAATAAGATTCATGGCAGTGCGATTGCAACGGCAATAAGGGGGACTCCTAGGAAAGAGGGGCTTGCAAATTGGTCAAAAAAGCTCATTATCATGGTCAGTCTCAAGGCTCAGTTTTGTGTTTTTCTTCGCTTATTGGGGCGGGTTCGTTGGGTGTTGTGTGGTTTAAGATTTTAGTCGGGATAATGGTGAGAAAGATGATTCATGAAAATACTAGAATGGCGAATCAGGGGTTGGGGTTTAATTGGGGCATTTCACTAGAGGTGGTCGGTAGTCACCAAACTTTGGCTTAAAAGGCCAACGCTTTGTCCAATAATTAGCTTTCTAGTGAGGCGTCTTCTAGTATTAGTGAGGATCAGCTTTCAAAGTGTTCTAGTGGGACGGCTTCAACTACGATTGGTATAAAGCTGTGATTAGCCCCGCAGATTTCAGAGCATTGTCCGTAGAACACCCCTGGTCGTGAGGCAATGAAGGCAGTTTGATTTAGTCGTCCGGGCACTGCGTCCATTTTTACACCTAGAGAAGGTACGGCCCAAGAGTGAAGTACGTCTTCAGCAGATACTAATACACGAATTGGTGATTCCATCGGAACTACTATTCGGTGGTCAGTTTCTAGTAGTCGGAACTGACCTGGTGTGAGGTCTTGAGTTGGGATTATATAGGAGTCAAAGCCTAGGTCTTCATAGTCTGTATATTCGTAGCTTCAGTATCACTGGTGTCCTATGGCTTTAATTGTTAGGTGGGGGTCATTAATTTCGTCTATAAGATATAGAATTCGAAGGGATGGTAGAGCAATCAAAACTAGGATTACAGCTGGTAAAACGGTTCAAACAATTTCGATTTCTTGGGAGTCCAGGATATATTTGTTGGTGAGTTTAGTAGAAACCATTGCAATAATAATGTATAATACTAAAGTGCTGATTAAAAACACAATTATTAGGGCATGGTCGTGGAAGTGGAGAAGTTCTTCTATAACGGGTGATGCCGCGTCTTGGAATCCTAGTTGTGTGGGATGTGCCATTAAGCCTAAGGCTTAAGACATACAGGGATTTAACCTGTAATACCACCTTGACAAGGTGGTGTAATTTGCATTTTACTAATGTCTTTAGAAGAAAGTGACAGAGTGGTTATGTGACTGGCTTGAAACCAGTACATGGGGGTTCAATTCCTCCCTTTCTCGTTAGTTTGATTGAACTCGGACAAATGCTGGCTCTTCAAATGTGTGGTATGGTGGAGGGCAGCCGTGAAGTCATTCTACGTTTGTTATGGTTAGTTCTACTGAGGAGACTTCCCGTTTGGCAGCAAAGGCTTCTCAAAGGATGAATAGGAATATAATTACTGCGACCAGGGAGATAAGGGACCCGATAGATGACACTGTGTTTCACAGGGCGTAGGCGTCGGGGTAGTCAGAATATCGTCGTGGCATTCCGGCTAGGCCTAGGAAGTGTTGGGGGAAGAATGTTAGGTTTACACCAATAAATATTACACCAAAGTGGATTTTTGTTCAGGTGTCATTTAGGGTATACCCTGAAAATAGCGGGAATCAGTGTACAAAGGCTGCTATAATGGCAAATACGGCACCTATTGACAGTACATAGTGGAAATGTGCAACTACATAGTATGTGTCGTGAAGTACAATATCTAGCGATGAGTTAGCTAACACAATTCCTGTTAGTCCCCCCACCGTAAAAAGGAAAATGAACCCCAGGGCTCATAGCATGGGTGTCTCTCATTTAATAGAGCCGCCGTGCAATGTGGCGAGCCAGCTGAATACTTTTACACCGGTTGGGATGGCAATAATTATTGTTGCAGATGTGAAGTAAGCACGGGTGTCTACATCTATTCCGACAGTAAACATGTGGTGGGCTCAGACAATAAAACCAAGGAGGCCGATAGCTATCATAGCTCAAACCATTCCTATGTACCCGAATGGTTCTTTTTTGCCAGCGTAGTAGGCTACAACGTGCGAAATGATCCCAAATCCGGGTAAAATAAGAATGTATACTTCGGGGTGGCCGAAGAATCAGAACAGATGTTGATACAGGATTGGGTCTCCTCCCCCTGCCGGGTCGAAGAATGTGGTGTTAAGATTTCGATCTGTAAGAAGTATTGTAATTCCGGCGGCTAGGACTGGCAGTGAGAGAAGCAGTAGTACAGCTGTTACTAGTACAGCTCACACGAATAGAGGTGTTTGATACTGGGAGATGGCTGGAGGTTTCATGTTAATAGTGGTGGTAATAAAGTTAATTGCCCCTAGAATTGATGAGACACCTGCTAAGTGAAGTGAAAAAATTGTAAGGTCTACGGATGCTCCTGCGTGGGCAAGATTACCTGCGAGTGGTGGGTAGACTGTTCATCCTGTTCCCGCTCCGGCCTCAACGCCAGAGGAGGCTAGCAATAGAAGAAATGATGGGGGGAGAAGTCAGAAGCTTATGTTGTTTATTCGTGGGAATGCCATGTCAGGTGCCCCAATCATTAGTGGTACCAGTCAGTTTCCAAACCCCCCGATGAGAATTGGTATTACTATAAAGAAAATTATTACAAAGGCGTGGGCAGTAACAATAACATTATAAATTTGATCATCGCCTAGAAGTGATCCGGGTTGACTAAGTTCGGCTCGAATAAGAAGGCTTAGAGCAGTCCCCACTATTCCAGCTCAGGCACCAAATACAAGATAGAGGGTACCAATGTCTTTGTGATTTGTAGAAAAGAATCAGCGCGTAATTGCCACAGGTAGGGTAGCCGAGTACCAGGCGGTGGGTTGTAGCCCCGAAGACAGAGGTGTAAGTCCTCTTCCTATCACCAGCCCCGTGGTGAAGAAACATGTTGGATTGCAAATCCAGAGACGTAGAGTAATACTCTGCCGGGGCTTTTCCCGCCTTTTAGGCCAACGGCGGGAAAAGTAGATGGATGCTCGCTGGCTTGAGCGCTTAGCTGTTAACTAAGAGTTTGTAGGATCGAGGCCTTCCCATCTAGTAAGGCCTTAGTTTAACAAAAACATTTGATTTGCAATCAGAAGATGCAAGATAGAGTCTTGTAGGTCTTATCCAGGGACTAGAAGATTTTCACTTCTGCTTAGAGCTTTGAAGGCTCTTGGTCTGGTGCTATCCTAAGTCCCTTAAGTGGCCAGTATTAAAATAGCCGGAGTCACAGGTAGAAGACCTAGTGCAATTGTGGTCGAGATAGTAAGGGGGAGAGAGGTTTGAGTCGTTTTCATTCGTCAGGGTGTAGATGAGTTTGTTGTGTTTGGGGAGATTGTTAGTGTTATTGCATAGCATAGTCGGAGATAAAAATAAAGGCTAAGTAGGGCTGCTAGGGCTATGATTGTGGCGGTGGTCGGGAGGCCCTGTTTCGTTAGTTCTTGAAGAATTAATCATTTTGGTATAAATCCTGTTAGTGGTGGTAATCCGCCTAATGATAATAAAACAAGGGCTGTAGTTGCTGTCAGGATCGGGCTATTCGATCAGGTTATCGCGAGGGTATTAATTTTCGTGGCTGAGGATATTTTTAGGGTCAGAAATGCTGCGGAGGTCATGAAGATGTAGGTCCCTAATGCAAGGAGTGTTAGTTGTGGGGCATACTGTAGTACAATAATTATTCACCCCATGTGGGCAATAGAGGAGTAGGCCAAAATCTTCCGCAGCTGAGTTTGGTTTAATCCGCCTCATCCCCCCACCAGTGTGGACATAAGTCCTAAAGAGGTTAGTAGAAGGGGGTTGATGGTTTGAGATGTTTGGATAATAAGGGCCAGGGGTGCTAGCTTTTGTCAAGTTGATAGGATTAGGCCTGTTAGTAGGTCTAACCCTTGTAGGACTTCTGGTATTCAGAAGTGTATTGGGGCAAGTCCAATTTTAAGTGCTAAGGCGGTAATAACCATAGTGCTGGCAATAGGGCTTGACATATTGTTTATGTCTCACTCTCCCGTGATTCATGCATTTGTTGTACTTGCAAACAGGATTATTGCTGCTGCTGTCGCTTGGGTTAAGAAATATTTTGTGGTAGCCTCTACCGCTCGTGGGTGGTGATGCTGCGCCATTAGTGGTACAATTGCCAAGGTATTAATTTCTAGTCCTATTCAAGCTAATAGCCAGTGGGAGCTAGCAAAAGTTAGGGTGGTGCCTAATCCCAGGCTGGATAATAGAATTATTAGTACGTAGGGATTCATTGATGGAGGAGGGACTTTAACCGTCATGTTCGGGGTATGGGCCCGAAAGCTTTATTAGCTGACCCCATCTTAGAAAGTGGTGTAGAGGAAGCACTAAGAGTTTTGATCTCTTGGGCATGGGTTCGACCCCCTTCTTTCTAAGAACCGAGGGGATTTTAACCCCTATAAGCCACTCTATCAAAGTGGTCCCTGGGCATTCGGGCACAGTTCCTGAACTATAGTTGTGGGGGAAGGCCTGCTAGTGCGATTGGTAGGGCCACATGTCATAGTACAAGTGCTAGTGTTAATGGTAGGAAGTTTTTTCATACGAGGTGTATAAGCTGATCATATCGGAATCGAGGGTAGGAGGCCCGGACTCATAAAAATACGACTGAGAGGAGTGTGGCTTTAACCATAAGGCTAATTGTTGTTAATTCAGGTATGTTGGGGAAGTGGGAAGACCCCAGGAATAGTACGGCTGACAGGGTATTTATTATGAGAATGTTGGCGTACTCAGCCAGGAAAAATAGGGCAAATGGTCCCCCTGCGTATTCTACATTGAAGCCAGACACTAGCTCTGATTCCCCCTCTGTTAGGTCAAATGGTGCTCGGTTTGTTTCGGCGAGGGTTGAAATATATCATATGGCTGCCAGGGGTCAAGCTGGGGCTAAAAGTCAAATACTTTCTTGGGCTGTATTAAATGTCTGAAGGGTATAGCCCCCTGAGAAAATAATGACTGAGAGGAGAATAAGTCCCAGGCTTACTTCATATGAAATTGTTTGGGCCACCGCTCGGAGGGCTCCAATTAGTGCATATTTTGAATTTGATGCTCATCCTGACCCTAGAATGGAGTATACTGCTAAGCTTGAGAGGGCTAAAATAAAGAGAACTCCTAGGTTTAGGTCAATGATGGGGTAGGGTATTGGTATGGGGGCCCATAGTGTTATGGCAAGGGTTAGTGCAAGGATGGGGGTTGCTAAAAATAAAAAGGGGGATGATGTGGAGGGTCGGACGGGTTCTTTAATAAAGAGTTTTACCCCGTCGGCAATGGGCTGTAGTAGTCCGTAAGGTCCTACTACGTTAGGGCCTTTTCGTAATTGTATATATCCCAGAACTTTTCGTTCAAGTAGTGTCAGGAAGGCTACCGCTAATAGGACCGGTACAATATAGGCTAAGGGGTTAATTAAGTGGTTTATTAAAGTGTTTAGCATAAACTGGGAAGAGGATTTGAACCTCTGGTATAAAGGGCTTAGGCCTTTCGCAATTTACCATGCTCTGCCACCCCAGTATGCCCTTATTTTGGGCGGCAGGGGTTTGGCCCTCCCTTTATCTAATTTATTTGTTTTCATTAATTAGGGGTGGGGCGTGCTTTAAGTATGGGCCCCTCTTTTCCGATCCTTTCGTACTAGGAAAAGTAGCGTTACAGATAGAAACTGACCTGGATTGCTCCGGTCTGAACTCAGATCACGTAGGACTTTAATCGTTGAACAAACGAACCCTTAATAGCGGCTGCACCATTAGGATGTCCTGATCCAACATCGAGGTCGTAAACCCCCTCGTCGATATGGACTCTGGGAGAGGATTGCGCTGTTATCCCTAGGGTAACTTGGTTCGTTGATCGGCTATGAGGCCGGATCATTATTGGTCAGATGTTCTGCGGCTTAGAGATGTTTCTCTTGGTTTTAGGGATTTACCCCATTCCACTCGGAGGCTTGTTTTTCCTCCGTGGTCGCCCCAACCGAAGGTAAAATTTTATACTCCACTAAGTTCTTGCTTTTTGTCGAGTTGTTTAACGTGGTTAAATTTGTACCTTAAGCTCCAAAGGGTCTTCTCGTCTTGTATTATTATACCCGCTTCTGCACGGATAGATCAATTTCACTGACTGGAAGGGGGAGACAGTTAAGCCCTCGTTTGGCCATTCATACAGGTCTCTATTTAAAAGACAAGTGATTGCGCTACCTTTGCACGGTCAAAATACCGCGGCCGTTGAACCCGTAGTCACTGGGCAGGCTGGACCTCCTATACTTAATCTAGTTGCAGGAGGCGATGTTTTTGGTAAACAGGCGAGGCTTGTGTTTGCCGAGTTCCTTCCCTTTCTTTTAGTCTTTCCTTTAAAATAGCACTCCAGTGTGGGGTTAACGATTAGTTGGTTGTGAGTTTTTCTTGGTTTTTATATTGTTCACAATGCTCTCTTGGGTTGAGTTCGTTATTTTCCAGTGGTTTGTCCGATCTGGTTTACACTTGTGCTTGGAGAAGAACAGGTCTTCTTGTTACTCATTTTAGCATAATTTCTTCCATGCGAGCATGGGATAGCCTGATATCTTTAGGGGAGTAAGATGTTTTATCGGTATAATAAACTTTACTCTGTCTGAGCTTTAACGCTTTCTGTTTAGATGGCTGCTTTTAGGCCCACTAAAACAGTTTGTTTTAAATATTGTGATCTTTATCCTCCTGTTAAGGTTGTATCCTTTGTTAGAGGGGCTGTACCCCCTTTAACTAACTCCCGCATGTTTCCCTTAAATTACCTTAGGTGTGGGGCCTTGGTTTGGGGTACGCGGGGCTGAACTTCTATCCATTTCTCAGGCAACCAGCTATCACCAGGTTCGGTAGGTCTGTCACTTCTACCCGGAGCTCTTCCCACTCTTTTGCCACAGAGACGGGTTAGCCCTAATTTATATAGGCTGTCTCGGGGTAGCTCACCTGGTTTCGGGGTTTCAAACTAAAGGTCTCTTTGCTTGGGTGTACTTACTAAATCATGATGCAAAAGGTACAAGGTTTAATCTTTGTTTTTTAGTGCTTATATGGGTTATTTCATTTCTCTTTCAGCTTTCCCTTGCGGTACTTTCTCTATTGCTATTGGGCGAACCTTTTCTGTCTCCCATACTCAGGTAAAAAAATGGTTTAATTTTTAGGGGTGGGCTATGTTTTTTTATAAACATTGTTGGGTTAAATTAGTGATTAAGCTAGCTGTTTGGCTCAGGGTGATCCAATTTGCATGGATGTCTTCTCGGTGTAAGTGAGATGCTTAACTAACTCAGCCACGCCCTGGGTTTAAGCCAAGTGCACCTTCCGGTACACTTACCATGTTACGACTTGCCTCCCCTTGTCAGTGCTTTGATATTATGTATTTTTAATGCGTGTTGACAGGGGAGAGTGACGGGCGGTGTGTACGCGCCTTAGAGCCGGGTTCAAAAGGGCACTCTGCTTCCTTTTTACTACTAAATCCTCCTTCAAGCACTATTTCATGTTGCATATCCGTAGTGTTCTGTGATAGAAAATGTAGCCCATTTCTTCCCGCTTCGTGCGCTACACCTCGACCTGACGTTCTGGGTTGTGCCCATTTTGCTTACTTTTATTACCTTCACAGGGTAAGCTGGCGACGGCGGTATATAGGCTGGGGTGGCTAGAAGTGGTGAGGTTTAACGGGGGTTATCGGTTCTAGAACAGGCTCCTCTAGGGGGGTCTAAGGCACCGTCAGGTCCTTTGGGTTTCAAGCTAATGCTCGTAGTACCCTGGCGGACGTCTAATTGTAATTCGACGTCTGGGTTTATGGCTGAGCATAGTGGGGTATCTAATCCCAGTTTGTTTCTCAGCTTTCGTGGGGTCAGGTGGGTCTTATTAAAGCTACTTTCGTGGGGTTGGGCTTCGGACACCTAGAAGCGTATGACGGCCAAAGGGCCATTTGGCTTTATTATGTTTCCTTCCTTAACCACCCTTTACGCCGTAATAGTATCAACTAGGGCCTCTCGTTTAACCGCGGTGGCTGGCACGAGTTTTACCGGCCCTCTTAGCCCTGACTGAGTCAAGTTTTCACTTATGGCTTAATGTCTATCACTGCTGAATTCCCTTGGGGGTGTGGCTTGGCTAGGCGTCTTGGGCTAAAAATTGTGCCTGATGCCCGCTCCTTGTCCCCGGGCGGGGGATTGAGGGCATACTCACGGGACTGCGGAGACTTGCATGTGTAAGTTGGGCTAGAGCTGATAATAAGGTCAGGACCATGCCTTTGTGCATGCGGAGCTTCTTAGGGCCCATCTTAACATCTTCAGTGTTATGCTTTGTGTTAAGCTACGCTAGC